AGCATTAAATGTAGTTGCTTGAGCAGCATAGGGTGTTCCTTTTCTTGTGCCTCTAAATCCGGAAGTACCTGCAGAAGCCCAAGAAACCACTCGACCTCGTACGTCTGTAACAGTTACAATAGTATTGTTGAAACTTGCTTGAACATGAATAACTCCTTTTGGTATTCTACGTTCATTCTTATGTAAACCACTCCGTACATTCTTACGTAAACCAATTTTTGCTATAGGTTTTGTCATATTTTATATTATATCATATTCATAAGACTAAAAAGAAGAATCAGAAATTTAAAGAAAGATATGGGGATATCCATTTCATATGAAATTCATATGAAAATGAATCCTTTCTTTTTACATATATTTACATATACATGGGTTTTTATTTGAAAAAGTTCTTTATTTAGAACTTCAGAAGTATTACCCTTGTCTCTGTTTATGTCTCGGATTGAAACAAATTACTATAATGCACCCTCGCCTACGAATCAGGCGACATTTTTCACAAATTTTACGAACAGAAGCCCTTATTTTCATATTTATTATTCCTTACTTTCATTTTGAATTTATTTTTTTTTTATTCAAAAAAAGTTTATTTCATTTTTTAACTTCAAATTATATCCCTACGAAGGGGATGTTTCAAAGAAGGATTTAATCGATTTAATCGTTCGAATCTTTTTTGCGAAGTCTATAAATTATACGTCCCCTGGTTGAATCATAACGACTCATTTCAATTTTGACTCTATCTCCGGGTAGTATACGTATAAAACTGCGCCGGATTCTCCCTGAAATATAACCTAGGATTAGATCTTGATTATCTAACCGAACTCGGAACATGCCGTTGGGAAGTGATTCAGTAATTAAACCCTCATGAATCAGTTTTTGTTCTTTCATTTCAGGGAACCCCCCTTTAAGTATCAACTAATAGAGGAAGAGTTCTATAATTCACTTCTTCTCTCTATTTTACAAAAAGTAAGTTTGAGAGAAAATTAGGGTGCCTCAAGAGAATCACCATATATAACACAAAATTTCTCCTCCAATTTTTTCTAGTCGAGCTTCTCGATCTGTCATTATACCTCGAGAAGTAGAAAGAATTACAATCCCCATTCCGCCTAAAATTTTAGGAATTCGTTGATAGTTGGAATAGATTCGTAGACCAGGTCGACTTATGCGTTTTAAAATTATTTTTTTTCCTTTTATAGCTTTTCTATGCCGTAAGGTTGAAACCAAAATTTTTTTTTGACTTTCTTTATGTTTTCGAACGTTTTCAATAAAACCTTCTCGTAAAAGTATTTTCACAATGTTTTTAGTGATATTAGTAGATACTATTTGAACTCTTACCTTTTGATTCATGTCAGCATTTCTTATAGAAGTTATTATATCGGCAATAATGTCCCTACCCATGACGAACTATAATTATTAGTGTCTCCTCATTTTGATATAATCAACATGCTTCTTTTTTGTTTTATTGAATTTTTTTTTTGAAATTCTTAAATTATCAAAAATTTAAAGTATATGCATGAGATACAATCCATTCATCAGATCTATTTTAGATATTTGATATTTGAATATTTTCTACATAGAAAAAGAATATAGCCCTTTTTCATCTATCTACTAATATTATTTGAAATACTATAATACTTCGGGTGCTAATGAAACTATTTTAGTAAAATTCAATTGTCTCAATTCCCGAGCAATCGCACCAAAAATCCGAGTTCCTTTTGGATTTCCTTCTTGATCAATGATAACTGCTGCATTGTCATCATATCGTATTATCATGCCGTTGTCACGTTTGAGTTCTTTACACGTGCGTACAATCACAGCTCGAATTATTTCTGATCTTTCTAGAGGCATGTTGGGCACTGCTTCTTTTATTACAGCAACAATAATATCACCAATATGAGCATATCGGTGATTACCAGTTCCTATTATTCGAATACACATCAATTTTTGAGCTCCACTGTTATCCGCTACATTCAAAAGGGTCTGAGGTTGAATCATATCATTTTTATTTGAATCTTTTATTTAAATATTCCATATAAGGAAATAAGGAAAAAAATAAATATTGTCTGTCCAGAGATAAATAAACCCGCGTTTTTTTTTTTTCATTCTCAATATTCCTTTACTTTTTTTTATCTATCCTGAAATAACAAATTGAGTTCGTATAGGCATTTTGCATGCAGCTATGAAAATAGCTGCTTTGGCTACAGTTTCTGATACTCCACTCATTTCATAAAGTATTCGGCCCGGTTTCACAACGGATACCCAATATTCGGGGGATCCCTTGCCCGAACCCATACGCGTTTCCGTAGGTCTTACTGTAACAGGTTTGTCAGGAAAGATACGTACCCAGATCCTTCCACCACGACGCGCATATCGTGTCATTGCTCTTCGCCCTGCTTCTATTTGTCTAGCTGTGATCCAAGCAGGTTCAAGTGCCTGAAGAGCGTATCTGCCAAAACAAATATACTTGCCTCGGCAAGATATTCCCTTCATTCTACCTCTATGTTGTTTACGAAATCTGGTTCTTTTGGGGTTATAGTTGATGGTTGTTTCTCAATTCCATCTCTACTGCAGAGCCGGACATGAGAGTTTCTTCTCATCCAGCTCCTCGCGAATGAAATTATTCAAAATTATTCAATAATCTTACATCTTACATATATCTTACATATAGACATATATTGAATTCTATCAAAAAAAATGAATTCATTTTTTTGATAGAATTTGTTACTATTATTATTTGTTATTATATAGGGTATATAGGTATATAGGGAGCTATAATTTATTATTATATAGGGTATATAGGTATATAGGGAGCTATATAGCTATAGCTATATATGTATATATATATATATATATTAAGTAGATCACTGGTAGATCACTGGGGTATGTTTGTTTATATATGATGTATGATGTTTCTTTTTTTTATCAATATCAAAATAAAATTTGAAAAAGTATTTGACTTTACCTCTATTGAATCATGCCAAAAGTTATTTGCTATATGAAATATAAAATATAAATATATAAATAAAATTGTGAAATTTCATAAAAATCAATAAAGTGTTCGCGGGCGAATATTGACTCTTTCCTCCTTCATTTATTTCTTGGTTGATTTCGCCATCCTACCCAGTGAATCATTAGGATTCATTTGTTTTCACAAAAATCCTATGTAGTCACAGGTTCCATCGTTCCCATAGCTTCTCCATTAATGTTTAGGCCTGAACTCTGCAATGGAGCTTCCAACAAAATATGTTATTTGTTTCCGAGTAAATCTCCTCAGTTTTTCTTAACTCGAAGCTCAATTCAATTAGTCATCTATTTTCTATTATTTCTATCTTTGATATTTGATATTTGATATTTGATATCTTCTTTTTCTAGTTTATTAGATAGATAATAGACTCTATTCTATATATTGATATGATATATTGATTATATATAATATATAGAATATAGAATTTCTAGAATTTGAAATTTGAATTTGAATTGAATTTTTTTTTATTTCTTATTATACTGTAATCGTATATTTTGTATCTTTATTTCATATTGATGTTGATGCTTTATCACACTGCCTTTTTTATGGAGTGATTCTTCATAAACCATACATGGGAATTATATATCATTGATATCTTTATTCTCTCTTTCTATCATCCTTCCGCCTTTTCTACATCCCTTTTCTTTGTTTCACAATTCATAATCATATTTCTTTTTTATGATAATCATATTTCTTTTTTATGAAAAGAGTTTCAGTTGCTACAACTATATGATCGATTCAGTCATATAGTGACTGTTTCTTGGGATCTTGACAATACGAAGCAATAAGTTGGTTATTAGTTTTGAGTTTCTTTAGTTTTTATAGTTACTAAGTTTATAGGGGGGGTCAGCCTTTTTTTTTAATCTCAATTCTCAACTATAAAGTTTTAAGAAAAAATTAACGAGTCACACACTAAGCATAGCAATTCTACTAAATATAAATAAAGTGTAAATCAAATTTTTATTCAACCTTATAGAATTAGAATTGTTCTTTTTTTTTTTTTTGAAGACAAAAAAAAGAACTAAAAAAAAAATAGTTTCTAAATTTTTCTATCGCTGAGCAGAATGGCGAGATAAAAAAAGTCCATTATTCTTCTTTTCTTATTCTTGGTTTACAAATATCCAAATTTTTATACCTAAGACTCCATATATAGTTCGGATTGTATGGGAACAGTGATCAATTTTAGCGCGAATCGTTTGTAAGGGAACTCTGCCTTCTCTGATCCATTCGACACGTGCAATCTCTTTTCCGTCGATACGCCCCGCAATTTGTACTTGAATTCCTTTTATACCCGTTTGTTCAGTTAATTCAATAGCTTTTTTCATTGCCTTTCGAAACGAAACTCTATTTTTTAATTGTAAAGCTATATATTCTGCAAGAATATTAGGTTGTCCATAAGGCTTTTCAATTCTTTTTATAGCAATGTTTAGTCTCCGGTTAAACTCTTTTTGTAAATTCATCTGTAATTCTTCGATTCCCCGCGTTCGTCCTTCTATTAATAAATTGGGAAATCCTATATAGATTATGACTTGAATCAAATCTATTCTTTTTTGAATCCTCATATAGGCAATTCCTTCAAAACCTGAGGATATTCTCTTTTTTTTTTGTACATAGTTCTTAATACAATTCCTTATTTTTTCATCTTCTTGTAAACTCATGGAAAAATCCTTTGGTTTTGCGAACCAAAAAGAATGATGATTTTGAGTTGTTCCAAGTCTGAAACCAAGTGGATTTATTTTTTGTCCCATATTTTTCTATTTTTTTCCATCCATATATTTTTTATTTTTTAATTTTTTAATAGGAATTTAAATTATCTTTCTTTAGATGAATCTAAATTTTTGATTTTTCTTTTAAAACAATCTTTATATGACAAGTGGTTTTTTTTATCATATAACTACGCCCTCGAGCCCGGGGTCTTAACTTTTTCATAATAGCACCTCCATTTACTTCAGCTTTACTAATAAATAAATCAGTTTCA